TTCGCTACAGCACCTGCTGCTCTAGCTAATTGCCCACCCCTTCCACGTGTGATTTCTATGTTATGTATGGCCGTGCCTAAGGGCATATCGGTTGAAGTAGATTCTTCTTTTTTCTCAAAAAACCCCTTCCCAAACTGTACAAGCTTCTTCCAAAGCATACGGCTTTCTAGATGTATATGACGATCTCTAGACAGATGGATCTTATATGAATCGTATGATGAAGTACCACATGAGTGGATATATAGAAAAGGAATCCAAATCCGCCGAATCGCTCATGTTATGATCTTCTACATCCTAGGTCTCCGCGTTCCGTCATCTGGCTTATGTTCTTCATGTAGCATTCAGATCGAATGACTCTATGAAATTACGTCGATACTTCCACATATTATGGGTAACGTAGGAGACATCCCTATTTTCACCCGGGGGTCTTAATTACCACTGCTTAGCTTTGCCTCTGACCATCAAATTAAATGTGAATAACCCGTCCTCCTCTCTTTGAAACAAGGGGCGCTTCCGGTTCTGTGCGTGCTTCAAACAATTTTGTCTTCTCCATATTACCATATCTCTAGAGTCAATAATTTTCTATGAGGAACTACTGAACTCAATCACTTGCTGCCGTTACTCAACAGTTTTCTGTTGAGGTCTATCCCGTAGAGGTAGTCAAATTGGATCAGTGATCGATTTCTAGGTTTCGTCGTAAACCTAATTGGTTACTTCCAATTACGTAAATCAATAGTTCAAACCGCACTCAAAGGTAGGGCATTTCCCATTGATATAGGAACTTTTGTACCAGAAACAATAGTATCTCCAATTATAGCCCCTCTGGGATGTAAAATATATCTCTCCCCCCAGAAATAGTGTATGAGACAAATGTATGCATTTCGATTAGGGTCGTATTCTATGGTTACGATTCTACCAGATATGTCTTTTTGATTCCGTCGAAAATAGATTTTACGGTATAGGCGCGCCTCCCCCTCTATGCCTTGCGGTAATGATTCCTCTGGCATTACGACCTTTACCACAACGGTGCCGTCCATGGATCAATTTATTTCGTGGATTGGATTTCACTTGCCTGTCTACGGTTCCCTTGCGTGTGCTCGGGATAGGTGTTTTGTAGAAATGTTTCGCCTCCCTTCCCCAAAGCTTAAAGATTCTCCTTGACTTCTGGCACTCTATCTAGAAGTGGAATAGAAGAAGCCGGGCCGGGCGCGCGGGTCATGATCGTTGTGCCAGATTCTCCTCGAATGAACCCTTAGCAGTGCCACTAGTGGCTAGATTGTCAACTAAAATACAATAATAAGGGGCTCTCTCATCTTGTCGTATTCGAATTCCTATTCTTTGGAAACGATTGAACCACTCCTTCTTATCTTTCTTCGTGGGCGTATGAACTCCTTTCTCGCATTGCATTGATTGAGCATTGAGATAAATCGGGTTGTTATTCTATTCTTGCTAGAAGCAGAGGGATAACGGCTGGAAACCTTTGGCTATAAACTGGAAACCTGCGATCCTATTTTGGGGATGGCTTGGACCAACCTCCGACCTTGCTTCTATTTATTTACTTGACTGCTTCAGTCTCTGCAAGACCTCGCTCTTCTATCGAACCGGACAGATTCATCATCAACATATCCGTGCTCATCTACTGAATCCTCTGAAATGACTGATAACGACTCATTACTTTCTGTGGCAACATGGCTCGCATGGCTACTCTTGCACTTAACTCTATGCTCGCATATATTCGTAAGGCATTCACTTTATCTCCACCTCTAAGCTTTGACTTCCTGCCTTCTCAAAGAAAGACATACCGGAAGAGCTTCTGCTGTTCCTTTCTTCTATTCGGATTCTATGGTCCTTGACCGAGAAAGCTAATCAACGAAGGCACTCAGGAATCGAGTAGTGGTCAATCTCTCTTGATCGTCCTATTTCGTATAGAAAGATGAAAGGATGTGGGATTTGAGTTCCATGCAATCATCAATCATCTGCCGCTCCAGGATTACAGACAGTTCCATGTCCACGCATTCGTCCTTAGCTCCACTTACTTCAAAGGAAGAAGACAAGTATTTGACCACCTTGGGCAGGGCCTATTCCCAGGTGCCAGTTCTCTAAATGCGTATCGTGATCCTAGTATCGGGCTAGGATTAGCTCCGGTCTCAAACAAGCTTGACCGAAGAGTCGTCCTTAAGGAAGGCTGGACTAGATACTGATTCATTCCTATATTCTCTTGAGAAAAATCGATGACCCATCCGAAACCTGTATTGGAAAGTGTTCAGTTTCCATTTGTGTTCGTCGATGGGACAAACGCGGAAGTGTATGTGCATTTCGTTTTGTCATTCGAGTTCGTGAAAGAATGTTGTTCGTTGGAAAAACACGTCAAGATCAGTCTCCCTTTCTCTTTTGGGAGCAGAGCTGAGCTTCAAATATGTGACTAACTTTTGTCAACATAAATCCTAAAGGGAGAGGAGCCGAAACAAGACATAGGAAAGGTAGCTTATGAACAGCAACTTCTTCCCAATGCGTGGGAATATTACTAGCGTAGTACTCGTATTTCATTGTTGAATCGTGACCGATGCTTTTTCGGCATTATCTAATTTATAAATAGATCCCGGGGCGAGGCAAGGAAAAGCCTGGTCTGGTAAAGGTCAATAAAAGTACAACGTTGATATGAAAGCTGTTAGTTGATATGAGCGAGGAACAGCCTTTCCTGTAGAGAATCAAGCTAGTCATGAATCATAGTGCTAGAATGCATGATAGGGTTTCATCAATAAGCTAGGGTTTAATGCATTCTAGGGAAAGCATAGAACAAGGGCTTCATAGGAATAAGCACTCGTTGGTTATAGGGCCAGGCCTGTGGGTACAGAGAATTTCTTGTTAACTGCTTCCTTTGTGTTCAACTTTGCACTGACACACAATTCACCACCATTGCAATGCCTGCTCGAGCCTCACACCATGCCAACTGGCTACTATTTTCTAAAAATATAGCAAGCAGGCCTCAGATGCGCAAATAAGAAACACTACTGCAAATAGTTTCGTTTCGGCGCGAACTCGCAAACTTCACTAGTTCCAATAGAATAATAGAAGTTCGTCAATTCCGTTTCAATGCTCCCTTTTTCATTCCTTGTGGTGATTAGGATCGCCCTCTACTCTACGTCATCTTGCATTTCCTCTGTCAGGAGCTCTGCCTGTTGGACCAACTTCAAGATATGTCTTATATACGTAAATCTCTCACTTCTACCTTTAGGCCTACTCTTTATTGCGCAGAGGCACTTAATCTTGTGCTTGTTTGCCATCCATTAGCCTGGTCAAAATCCTTTCGCTAGCAGACTAGTTGTCCGATGCTTTACTCTTTAAAGAAACCCGTCTACCCTCTCACCTTTCTACTTAATTAATCAAAACTCTTATCAGCGATGGACTCGCCTACTTTGGCTAGCTTCTATGTAAAAGCAGTAAAGAAGGCTGTCTGAAGCTAGGAGGTTTTTAGTAAGCATCCGTTTCAAGGGAATTAAAGGATCAGAAGCATAATCTGTTTCTTTTCTGTGGGGAGAAAGCCCAGTCTCAGAAAACTATGAAGCCAATGCCATTAGACTTCTTCTTTTAAGCGAGGGAGTAATGATTTGTATCGATCAAAGTCCTATCCTTTCTGTACAATCTCGGCAAAGCGGAAGATAAGGCTTCAAAGTCCTTTGATGCAAATACAGATGAAGCCAATCAAGCCTATCCAGCTGGCTCTGAAGTCACAACGGCTAAACGGGTCCGTCCTATATTAACGAAGGAAGGGGCGACCCAGCACCACTAAAGACTAGGCCTGAAGAACTCTAATAAGAGTAGAATGTCCTGTTGGGTGGTTTTTTATGAATGTTTACAAGTTGAGGTAACCAAGGCAAAGCAGAAAACCCTAGCACAAGCGGGCAAGGCTTTATGGTCTAAGTCAGCCAACAACTACACATCCATCGCCCAGCTCTTTCGTCACCTCCATATTCACCACATCAGCTTCCTGGCATACAGCTTTCCAAATCCAAAGAAATTTAAGTAGAGGAGTCTCTAAAAAACTTATACCCAGCCTCTATGGCAATCAAAATACTCACTTCTTTTACCATTGATATGACACAAACCGCTCAGAATTCAGTAACACTTGCTCTATGCAAAATCCACATACTACTTCCTAGTTCACAACAATGCATGTATCCAGCAAAACTTCATTGCAGAATCACCTCATTGTTGTGTACCCTCCTACCGACAAGATACCGATCGTCCCGTACTGAATCGTGTATACTGGCAGCCCAAGCGGAAAACTTTACGGCACAGCTGCACACCAGGTATAAGAGAAGGAAACCCAGCCAGGCATAGATATACACCGCAGGGCCAATAGAGAGTGCCCAAAATAGAGAGTCCCTTAGCAAATACACAAGGGACACGCAGCCCGGTAAGTGGAAGAGATATGATTGGGAATATGATCTCACCAATGGGGCCGAGTAAAATGTGAAATGCGAAAGTGCTGGTCCAATAATACGAGATTGGTGCGCAACCTTTGCAATGTTTCTGAATACTGTGTCATATGATGCTTCACCTGCCAGTCAGGCGCGCTGCGGTTGAAAAACTTCTTTGTGCACTAGTTTCCAATGGAGCTTGAGGAGTCCAACTTGAACCTTTAGCTCTATGGCCAGATCGAGTTCGATACTGTTTTGACAAGATGAACTGCACCTATACACTCAGTGACATACACTTTATGGAGCAAGGGTATGAAATTGATTGTTTAGATGCATGCTTGCCAATTTGGTAGATTAGGTCAAGCTTGTGAAGGGAGGGCTAAGAGGAGGATCTTTGCCATTGGTAATTCGACTGGTCTTTCTTTCCCTACTTCAATATTACTAACTAATAAATAGTAAGTAAGTAAAAAACATACATGATGATTATGTGCTTGTTATGCAGACAAATGGCCGGCCTCCTTTCTCATTTTTCATCCCTTTTACCCGGCCGGCAAACTTAACTCACTTGTAATTGTAAGTAAGGCACGGGTTACAGACAGTTGGTATCAGAGCCGCACTGCTGGCCTTGTCTCTTTCTTCTTCTTGAGGGACGAAGCATTCCGCCGACCGCTTTGCCAGATTGGAAGGGGAAGAGGTTTGTTTGCCTTTCTTTCATATTTAGGAATGGTGAGAAGTAGCAGTACGCTAGGGAAAGTATCAAAAAGTAGAAGGGCTTCTTTTTTTGGCCGGGACATGGGCGTAGGTCAAGTAGGCAATGGTAAAACTCTACTTACTACTTACTCTAATAGGAGTTGACTTGCTTTTGGAGTTCTTACTGGATATGAATAGAAGTTAGGGCATGGCATTGACAGTGGTACTAGGGAATTGGTATAGATAGCTACAGTAGCAGTTGTAAAGACTAGGGCTTGCTTTTGTAGGTAGTAGTCTTGGGACACGCCGGCAATGGGTATTTTGAGCTGCAGCAATTGGATGTCAAGACGACCATAGAGATTTGAGCTGTAAACACAAGAAGTAACCGACACATTTTGAGTTGGGTTGAGTAAGCTCTAGCTCGCAGTTCCTCAATAATAGACTTGCACCTGGGAGAAAGGGATAAAATGGATCAGGTTGAATGCATGGAATTGGCACTCAACAGGAAAGCGAAACTAACCTTTCACTCCCCACTCTTTCCTAACCTATCTATGTGTTAAGCTTCAACATCAACTCAAGAAACTCACTCAATAAAGTCATACTACAAAAGAGTTTCTTTGAGTTTCGTGAAGGTAGCATTATTTATTATGTGTACTAACTCTCCTCCTCGGATACCTATCCCCTCAGACCCAATGAATTAGCCTAGTACTAAGCTTGCCCTACTTCTCATACCGGCTCGCCTTATCCCCGTATTATTGGACTGAGTAAGAAGAAAACTCAAAATCTACGATAACATGGCCTAATTTCCTACCTCTTTGACAAGACAGACCTAACCTAATTCGAAGAGAATCAAAACGGTAAGGAAGCAATTCCAATGGTGATGACCAATACCGGAGTCAGAAAGTGATGCCTATTTCATTAATACGTCGCTGAAATACTCTTACCAATGCAAAGAAATCAAAGCAAGAAGTATCTCTTTTCCTTGTCTCTCTCTGGAGTGTAAAACATGGCAAGCTCAGCGAGAAAAGGGGTACTATAACCAAGTCTTGTTTATTCGGGGAGTTACCTTTGTAGGTAGTAGTTCCTCTCGGTATGAGTTCCTTTGGTATCTAGTCTGTTCCAGTTCTTCTTAGTTCCCAGGTTCCCGAGTTCAGGAGTTAGGAGTTGGTAGTCCTTTGAGTTGGGAGGCAGTTTCCTTCTCTGGGCATTCCTTTGTTTGTGGTTTCTATAAAACTTTTCCTTTGACTGCCTATTTCGTCGGTTCTTGTACAGATGCCTCTTCATGAGCCTACCCTCTCTGACCCTTTGACTTCATTGGCTATTCAGTCCCAAGAACTAGTATTTCTACATGAAAAGAGAGTGGTGGTTATAGCTAGAACTAGTAATCACGAGCTCAACCTGGTAATGCCAACTACCCCAACCAAGCCTTGTCTTCTCATCCTATTCCTTACTTTCCAGAGTGCAAATCTTTTTCTGCTTCATGCATTTACCTATCTTTTGACTATTTCTCTCTTCTGAAGAAGAGATCAAGTGAATCTAAGTCAAAACAAACTGCTAAAGCAAACAGGTTGGATGCCAGTACTTAGAAACCAGTTCTCCTCAGCAGAAGTGAAATATACAGGTTCGATAACTTACTTATTCGGCAGTGCCAGGTCCCATTTTCCAATGGAAAAAGACAGTTGTTTTCTTCTTCCTAATTAAGTTAAAGACCCCTTCCCTTCGGTGAAGATCGATACAATACAGCCGAACCGCTTTCTTCCGTCAGTAGTCGATATATTTATATAATTAGATTAATAGGTGCCCCATATCTGGTATGACAAGGTTGCCAAATAGTTTTCCCAAATTCAAAGTAGTTCTCTGATATATAAAGTTCCTTCTTCATTAAAGTGGGCCGCAGTGGAAACGGCGAACAATTGCTGTAATATATAGTATAGATACCGGAGAAACATGCTGCTCTCCTCTTCTATTCAATTTTCTGTTTCTACATATCTTTCGAGAAGGGGGAGGTCATTAGAGGCGAGATTCTTTTTGAAGATAGGAATGGAATACACTAATCGATACTCAACGTATGCGGAAGACCGAGCTCTCCCGGTAGGTGAACGACGCAAGAGATAGCTAACTAAAGTCACTTATAGGCTTCCTTAATTAAAAGATAGGTTTGCACAAGTATAGGATGATACTGACTTCTTGAACAGAAGAGAGCACATCGACTAAGGCATGGGTTTAAGCACGTAACACGAGAAGAGGATTGAAGCTCCCCTCTCCTGTGCAAGAATGAGGAATATCTTAGCTTAGTATAGACACGTGAGTAGCTAACAGAACTGAGTAACCGACTGACAGACAGAGTAGGATGAGGGATTGATGTCTCGGAGAGATTCGAACAATTACTCCACTTTTAGTGTTCTTTCGCTTGAGACTTTAGTAGAGACCCGGGGTCAGTCAAGTACAAACCTCTTCTTGGTCCGATCCCTCTCCATTCTTTCGTTTTTCATAGCATAGTGTCAACGTGATCCCTCCACAAAGGGAGATTTAGCCCAATCACAATAGTGACCTCAACATAAACTACCCCTTGGGACTTATTTATCCGACTTAAATTCTGATTTCATTGGATTCGATTCAAACAGCAATACCCCATTCTGGCACCTAAGGATGGGAAACCACCTGTTAATACCACTCGAACCAAGAAAGCGTCTCCCTCGTCACTCGTATCTGGATTGCCCCTATTTGAAAGTTGCCGTCTTCAGAAGAGCGGGGAAATATGAGTTCACCTTTCCCAACCTTTTTCTCAATATGGCTTGTAGGTCGTATGATACGCCTTCCCGCAATGGATAATCAAAGCAAGGAGATATCGCCCTTGAAAAGATAGCAGATAGGGCTTCGAATACAGGTACAGGCACGGGTCTACTAGAAAGAGGGAGGTAAGGTCAAGTACAAGTAGTAGACCGGTTGTCTTTAAGTTCAATGCGCCGGATTCTGCCAGCAATCTCTGTTTTGACGGTGGTGCCCGATCTAATCATTTTCTATATCCAGGCGAAGATAGATCGAATCAAGATATCCTACTTCCTTACACTACGACAATAGGAATCTTTCTGTTCAAATAATGGAGACCGATTCAATAGTCAATAGTTAGAGGGACGGAAGCTAGCACTGTAGTCTATAGAAGGGGAGATCCTCTACGAGTTATTAAGCGCCGAAACCATCACTAGCTGATAAATGAACTGAATCCGATAGAAACGGTTAGGAAGAGTCGGGTGGGTGTTGAATTGGTAGTACTTTATTCTGTCTCCAATAAGACCTTAGCCAATGCAATTTAGCATGGTTAAGAATGCAGGCCTATTGTTGCTCCTCAATATTATCATATAGAAAGAAACGTAGCGATTCCGTTGCGTCTTAACCATTCAACTGATGCGGAGAATCGAGTCTATTCAGGAATCATTGCAGCAATTCTTCAATCCTAACGAAGTCATTCCGGAGGAATCCAATGAACAACAACGATTACTTAATCTACGGGTCAGCTTGCGAATTTGCGGCACCGTATCTTATCTATTCTATAGTAGAATCATTACCAAACCAACAAGAAAGGATAATGTTGCTCCTCAGAAAACGCGTATAATAGTATCATTGGCCAAAGTAAAGTAAAGTAAAGTAAAGTAAAGTAAAGTAAAGTAAAGTATAGTACATCAGATTGACCCCTACCAATCCTAGGTAGCCCCATCTCTTCTAATCTAAAGAATCCGCAGTCTTGCGTAAATTCAAGTAGTGTAGTGGTAACAAAAGATTCATCAACCAATGAATTGCATTTCCATTCTTCGAACCACCTTTCCTAGCTTGTGTGCGGGCAGCCTGTCGTAGTGCATGCACCAGCCTCCATCTGTCATTTCCCATCCTGAGCAAGTCGATAATGAACTGAACATCCTGCTGTGCCCCAAAATTGCTTCTATGTCGCGCACAGGCCATATATGGTTATCCCATAGACCTAGCTAGCTTCTTGCCTGCCTATGAGCTGAAGTGCTGTCCTCAAGGCATATAGCCGTATATATGTATATGTTGGTATTTATCCTTGCTTGTTTCAAAGCTTTTGCTTCCCACAATTTTACAGAAAGAGCAAAAGTCAGTCCTTACCTACTACATATATGACACCAGCACACATCTACCAGAAAATAAAGGTGGGAATTCCCTTAGACTATATTTTCTATTCTTAGAAGCTGCTTTTAGGAGTCAATAGTGTAGTGACTTGCTAGCGTAGTGAAATGAATGGGCAACGAGTCCAGATGTATGAATTCCCTAAATGGATGGAGACGATATTCTTCAACAACAAGATGAAGAAGGAAAAGCCGAAGTAGATGACCTATGAATGGGGGAAAACCTACAGAGGAAAAGTGTGCTCCCCAGAAAACTCGTATAATAGTCTCATTGGCCATCGTCGATGGGACAAACGCCCCAGTGTATGCGTTACTGGGCTGCGAGCATTTCGTTTTGTCATGGAATCAAGTCTATCATCATCGATGATGATGGTGAAGGATAGTGAAACTTTCAATTGTATCTCCAAGAATTTATTTGACCTTGGAAAAACCTACGCCCACCAAAAAGTCTCCCTTTCTCTTTTGGGAGCAGATCTTCAAAATTGTATTTTATATAGTTACTCTATGATGATGATGACTAGATTGAGTTCCACTGATATGAAGAGAAGAAATAGAATATTGGCTAATATGGTGCCAATTCGTAATTTAAGTTTACCTTATGAATATGAATTAGCTGAAGAAGAATACAATCCAGTAGAGGCAACCAGAGGGGTCTGTATACTCCTACGAATAGACAGATATTTATCTGAAATTGGAAGGCGCATTCCAGACCGTGAGGTTCTACGCGATTTCCGCCAACGGTTACTCTTTCCCCAACGCGAGGCTGGGTACAGCTTTTCCGAAATATATGATGATATACGAGCGCATGGGGTAGGAGCAAGTCGATTGGGTCAGCCTCTAAGAGATCTGTACGATGAGATGGAAAGGAACGGCGAGATAGTAAATAACGGCTCAATCATTATCCCTGGAGGCGGCGGACCAGTAACAGAAAGCCCATTGGATCAATTTGGAATTCACCCAATTCTGGATCTGAATATTGGCAAGTACTATGTCTCATTCACAAATCTATCCTTGTCTATGCTACTCACTCTCGGTTTGGTCCTACTTCTGGTTTTTGTTGTTACGAAAAAAGGAGGGGGAAAGTCAGTGCCAAATGCATGGCAATCCTTGGTGGAGCTTATTTATGATTTCGTGCCGAACCTGGTAAACGAACAAATAGGTGGTCTTTCCGGAAATGTGAAACACAAGTTTTTCCCTTGCATCTCGGTCACTTTTACTTTTTCGTTATTTCGTAATCCCCAGGGTATGATACCCTTTAGCTTCACAGTGACAAGTCATTTTCTCATTACTTTGGCTCTTTCATTTTCCATTTTTATAGGCATTACGATCGTTGGATTTCAAAGACATGGGCTTCATTTTTTTAGCTTCTTATTACCAGCGGGAGTCCCACTGCCATTAGCACCTTTTTTAGTACTCCTTGAGCTAATCTCTCATTGTTTTCGTGCATTAAGCTCAGGAATACGTTTATTTGCTAATATGATGGCCGGTCATAGTTCAGTAAAGATTTTAAGTGGGTTTGCTTGGACTATGCTATTTCTGAATAATATTTTCTATTTCTTAGGAGATCTTGGTCCCTTATTTATAGTTCTAGCATTAACCGGTCTGGAATTAGGTGTAGCTATATCACAAGCTCATGTTTCTACGATCTCAATTTGTATTTACTTGAATGATGCTACAAATCTCCATCAAAATGAGTCATTTCATAATTGCATAAAAACGAGGAGCCAATCATAGAACTACATATGGTCTGAGACTCACTTCCTTGAAAAGAGGAAGACTAGTTATGTAGGCAGTTACCGTGAAAGAAATGTATCTTTCTCGGTTGCTCGACCAAAGCCGGCAGATCCGAATGCCACAATACCGGCTGTTCAATTTTAGAAAGGCCCATCTCCTGATTGTCTCAAATCGAATAAAACTCTTTAGCAATTGGTCTGACAGAACGGATGGTAAGGTGGGGGACCCATACCTTTATTCTATTCCCGTGCTTAGAGCGAGTGAATGAAAAGCTACGCCTGCTGCTTGTGTTGATTGAAAAGAAACCTGTCGGGAGACAGATCGATGTAGGCGCTCGTCCACTGTTGGCGGTGCTACACCATAGATTTGTACCTAGGAGCAAGAACCGTGGCTTCAGGATCAGCTAAGGGTTAATGGGGTTTCTGATACCTTCTATTATTCGTTGAAGCAGGTTCTTTGACTCGGTAGGCACAGCTAGAAGTCACACGAGGTACGCCGGATGAAAGTTTCCTTCTTTCCATGATGGATCTGTGGCCACGAAGCCACTAATTGCCGAGCAACGTTTGAGTCATTTTTGTTTTTTAACTCGACTACTCTTTATTGAATAGACGAAACAAGTTCTGCCTGCAACCTAGTCAGACAGAGGCTTACATCGAAGCAAAGTTCAGTGATACTAGAGCTAAGAGCATGGCGTGCACACACATGTGCCGCTCTGTTTGCTTCTCTGCGAACAAAAATAAATTCAAAACCCTGGAACACGGAGCATAACTGCTTCATTTCTTGCACAATCTGGAACACAGCTGACCGCTGTTCCTTCTCCTCCTGCCATGCTGAAACCACTGTCTGGCAGTCAATCTCCACACACACCTTCTGCATCCCCGCTTGATGTGCCCATTCAATCGCCTCCCAGCAGGCCAGTAGCTCTATGACGAATGGATCCTGAATATTAGCATACTGCTTGCACTTGGCTCGAATGAACTGGCCTTGATCATCTCTAACAATCATTCCAGCGCCAGCCCTCCCATTCACAAAGTCGACTGCACCATCAGTATTTACTTTAATCCAAAAGTGACGGTTTCCATCCCGGTACTTCTGTCGGTACCACCACATTTGACAATGCAGGTACTTCCAATGCCTTCAACAGCTCCTCGACCAGTTCGACAGATTTCTGTGGTTGATACTGAACTTCCCCATGGTGATAGCTATTCCTGCTCTCCCCCAAATTGTCCACATAATTGAGATCGCCACTGCAGCATCCCTCTTGCTGACCACCTTGTGATCAAGGATATCTTCCGTCCATGTTGCAGGGTGTAAATTCGGCACTTTCAGGCTCCTTTGCCATACTCCAAAACATTCTTGCATGGTCACATTCCACCAGAGCATGGAACAGGGTCTCCATCTCATGACCGCACAACGGGCAATTACTAGTCTCCTTCATGTGACGTCTTCTCATCTCCCCGCAGCTCGGTAGCCAATTTTTCCCTCCACCAAAAGATAAGGATTTTGGGCATTACCTGTAGGCGCCATAATGCTTTCCAGGAAGCCTCTTTACCATCAGCATTACTTGCTAGATGATCATCAGAATTCTGTTGCTCCGACAGTTTCCGGTAGGCTGACCTGACCGAAAACAAGCCATGCCGATCCCAAGCCCAAGCCCAAATATCACTATGTTGTCGACGGGGTCGGGGCATGCTCAAGATCGCTTCTGCATCCGGCACCAGAAACTACTACCGGCACCTCAAGAACAGAAAGAATGGAGTGAGTGATGCCCTGGCTGGGTATCAGGAACGGATCATAGCTTCCTTGCCAGAGAGTGAAGTTAAGACTATTCTTGGGAATTCCGACCTGGCTCGCTCAATACAAGCTGACTAAGAGGTTGAATAAGCTGGCCTCGGGCATAGTTTACTAGGTCAGGAGAGGGGAAACCCGCTTAGATAGGGCGATAGCCCGGTTTTTCTTGAATATCCTTTCCTCCTTGCCCTAACTTGAACTGGCTTAAACAAAAATGAAATTTCTAATGATGGCACTGGCTCGGCTGGATCGACATGAACTTCTATTAGGACAGCAACTGGCTCGTTTGGAGTCCCAAGAAAGTAAACTGGCTAACCCTCTATTGCTTTCAATTAATAAAGAACAAGAGACGACTTTTTTAGTGCTTCCATTGAGCCAGATACAGATACCGGAAAGGTCAAGATTGATACTCGCTTTACTGCCTATAATCTCACGAACCTTTATACATCCCCGTCAGACCCTGACGATTGCTTGCTAACAGCTGATATAGCTTTTTTTTGCCCTATAACCCCTAAAGCCAGCTCTCTCTAAACCTATCATCTGCTAGATTGACCTTGCCAACTAAAAGAGGGATTCCCAGAGCCTTCCACTGAAGAAGAATACTACTTTAGACTCTCATCCCAGCCAGAGATAGACTACCTCTCACCCATTCCCACCTTGGAATGTAAACAAAGAGTCCTGTCTTGGTTCCTCATTGCCCTTGGAAATAAAAGAGCTTCAAAACTGGATTGAAAAAGTATCTTTACTGGGAATGGTCTTCCCCTGACTCGTACTATCCACTATAAGGACCATGCCTTTTGGCACTATATCCTTCCTTCAAGACTTTTACTACACTATGAGTATCATCTTTATGCATAGACAACTACATCCTTGGGCAAAAGGTAGACTCAAAGAGCAGCTCACTAACACAACCTCGACGATTCAATAGCCACGGTCGGACATTTACTTTTTACACTCACTTATCTACATATTGGCAAGTAGCAAGTAATATATATGCTATGCTTAGTACTCGAAAACGAGCTTAGCTTCAAAATGGAATAGGTGTAAACGCCCAGGAAAAGATCTCTAGTTAACAAAACCAATCCTAGACCTAGCAGACAAGGCGGGTAAGAAGCATACTACGCACCCTTGCTCCTTTCCCCTCGCTCTGAACCTGTGTCTGCCCTTTACCCTGCAGCCTGGAGGGGAACTTAGACTGGCACTTTAGATGGCCGGGCACTCCTTATTTTCACTCCAAAAAGCTGGACAAGTAGTTGATCTCGGATAGCCTAACAAGTTTTTTTGCCCTCGAAAAGGGAGCTACTATCCCTGCTGGATTTCCAGAAAACGGAATGTACCTAGGAAACCCTATTGATCAGATCTGAGACTGAACCTAGTGATCTTTCTCCTGCTGGCAAGCATCGATACCTGTCTCCTAAGGAATTGATCTTATCTTTCATATACCAGGATAATAACCCCGAAGGACTGCAATTGGAAGGAATTAGCACTCACCATAAGCAACCGCAGAGAAGGAAAATGACTGGCCTTAGACGGAGGAAAGAAAGAGGTAAAGATACTAGCTTTTCAGAATTACTGATTCTGGCTTGCCCAAGAGGTCAGATACTAATAAAGGTTATGGATAGTGAATAACTACTTAGGAATAGGCAAATACTCCGGATAGATAGGCAAGAACTATTCCTTATCCATAGTCAAATACAGCTTACGCATAGTTTACTACATCTCCGAAAGAGAACAGAGATAACTACTTAGACTGGCGCTATCAACTACTGGAACTCTATTACAGTAAAAATGGAAGAAATAACTACTTATGATTATGACATACCTCTTTCAGTAGCATCTACCACTTCAATTCCATGACGGACTTCACCGATACCTAGCTTGAGAGAGATCGATCACTGGCATGTGGCGTATATTTCCGAGAGAAAGAGGACTGAAATTCACCTTTACCCCTTCTATCACAGGTCTCACTCTAGAAGTAAAGTTCGATGAGCTCTTAACGGAGCTATGCCTACTTAAGTATAAGTGTGTGTGCTATGGAATAGTGCCGAGAATAGGTGTCTTTCACATGGAGTGCGCCGGGAATAGGTGTCTTCTTAGAGGTGCCGTGACTGTGGGGTGCCGGGCCTATCCTCTATTTACGAGAATTTAGGAGCAGGAAATAATATAGCTAGTGATTATCCAGATCTAGATGAGTAACCTTGGGAAGGTCTCCGCTTTCTCTTTATGTGGGCCTATTCTATCACGCACGACTAGAATGCGACGAGCAGACTTCAACCGGCAAGCAAGCAAATACTTCTCTTCTTATCTTAGTATTTAGTATAAGGGAGGCAGGTCAGAGAGTTGGGAGCTAAGGGCGTATGGTCGAGAATGAATGGGTCGAGTTGAATGCCTTGCCATTTCCGTATTGATCTGCGTGTGTCACATGGATTTTCTCATTTAATTCATAGCCGGCGGATGCGAGACACACCTCTTTCCCAAGATGCCTCAGCAATATATCAGATATGGGCTTCCTTTTTCTTTGCTATTGCTATGGGAATTCATACTTTGATTAGCTTAGAACCGACTCTTCTATTCCGTATAATCTATCCTTGCTATATAGGATTTTATGCTCAGTCATTTCATTCATTCTATCGAGGGTGCGGAAGTCCTGCAAATAGCGGATCAACTCTCTTCGAAGGATAGATCCGATGAGTATGTGAATTGGTTCGTGGATCGTAGGAATTGTTCGTAATAGGTCTATTTATTCGCTCTAGCTCGTCATAGTTTGCTCGGTAGAGAAAAAATCCTTCATCGAAGGTGAATTCATTTGTTCTCTTTTCTTTGCCAGGTCAACTGGGGTAAATAAGGGAAATCGAACCCAACCAATCCCGGTACCGGCTGCCTTCCTTAGAAGAGGTGGGTTTTTCAAGTATGTTAGGAAGGTAGGCTTTGTCAAGGGAACGGGGAACTATCCGCTACTAGGCTTGTCAACCATCCCTTTTCCTCGTTGGTCACAACTTGCATACCCTTTTTCAGGATTGAGCTAAAGCCGTTAGTGCATCCCCAGGGAACGATTGGAGAAATTAAACCGCCAGAACCTTTTTTTTACGATAAAACGAAATGAAACGATAGAGTTATGGGGTCTATAGGCTCGTTCACTTCACTCGCTTGGACTATTTGCCGACTGAGAAAGACAAGATCAAGAAGTGTCATAGACATTTAGCCGACAAGGGCTTTCATGCTAAGTACCATAGACAAATTAAGTAGATAGCTCAGCAGCGATTGAAGTGAGGCAAAAAAACCGATGTCCCAGTATCACTCGCCTAAGGGCTTATTTTATTGAGGAGTGATGTCTCCCGACTTGTGTGTCGTGCCAGGCCTCTTCCTTCTCCCCCCTCTCCGTCAGCAGTGCCCAATATGTAACACTCTGAAACCTTCTATTCTATCAAAAACTCTCCTCGGTACATGAAATTCTGATAACATTCTAGTCTAGCTTGCAATGCTACATAAAATGCCCGGAAAGTGGTTTTGGTTGAGTGAAACGTAATTGGCTAATGGATGAGCGGTGCGAGGACCTTTGCATAGAGCAATAGGGCGCAGCAAGATCCGAGGCGCGAAGCGGTGGTAGTGGTCTTAGGATCCAAAGTCAATGGAGTCAGATCAGTAGGGGGATGTGGCGGGCGCAGGTCCCTGAGTTCATATCCCGCAAAACGGCTGGGCCTTAACTGTTCCTTTTCAGATGCAATACAACGGCATAGGGATAAGCCGACTTTACTTGCTTTCGTTGATCTGTTCGGAATGTTTTTGACATAAGCGTGTATAGTCAGAGTCCCTTCTGCTTTCCTACTTCCAGCGTCTATTCCGGGGCGTGCGTCAAGCATCTGTAGGCAGGCCTCTCAGCCATGAAGTAAACATAAGCAAGAAGACTAAGGGAATAGGCCGAAAAAAGGACGGTGAGAAGGCGGATCTCTTTTCTTTTCAAAGGTTGCGAGCCCATCCAACCTCACTGAACAAGAGCAAGTGCAAATTCAGTAGAGGAAACTACTATGATAATTGGAAAATGGGATGATGTGGAAAACTAAACAGAGAGGCGCGCAGCGTGGTATATGAAAACGAACTACTAGACCGGGTTGGAAAAGGGGAGTTTGACTTGGGTATGCCATCGTGCCGGTGAACCGCCACTTCAAACCCCGGAGGAACAAGAGCAGTTGGTTGGGAAGTAAGCTTAACAAAACTACCAGCTTCAGAAGAGAGGTATACCCTAATGAGAAGTTCGGAGCTTAGGCTTGCGTGCCAGTACTTTATGTTAATAGAATAGGACTGATGGTGCACTAAAAATCGTTGAAGAAGAGTATTTGTCCTGCCAGCGAGCATACCCATGGATCGAATTTCTTATGGAAAAGAAAGAAAACTCGAAAAAGAGGCCAGCCTTAAAACAAAGTCTTGGGAGTCAGTTTACCAAACACTCGTAACGTTGGGATTGGGCATGTGTGAAGTCAACTTAAGTGAAAAAACCAATCCAACGAGTCCCTTTCGAGGCCATCGAACTCTACGCTTAATAGAGCCTGTATAAGGCGCGAAGCGGTATCAGATACTGCCAAGCTGGACAGATCGTTGGACCCTTTATTTGTTCTAGTAGGTAAGATTGGTACTGGGCCCAGGTGCTCAGCAGCAAGGGCCAGAGCCCATGCTGCGTCGTATGCCTAAACTGCAAAGTGGCTTAGGTCTGACGAGAGGGCCGTCATGGGTCGCTGATGATTCTGCATCAGACGAAGGGACTGCATAAGATGATTAGAGCAGTAAAAAGAAGAAAGAAGACGGGATGCACAAACGATTGCTCAGCTGGCTTGTATGCTTTCGCTATTTTGCTTCGCGCCTTTTCTTCTTTCCCGAGTAGATTAATAGAAAGGAGAGTCTTCGTAGCCTAGCGATAAGATTGAGCCAATGCCTAACCCTTGAGTTGACCCTCCTATCAAATTGTCTTGAAAAGCGCCTAGCCTAAGCTTGTGTAGAGCCAGAAAGACGAGAAGGGAGAAAACAATAATAAAGGACAGGAGTGAAGCTACCCGTCGCTTCTTGCATGCGCGTGCGTGTCTTTCTTTTTGTGTAGAGCCAGATCAAGCTGATATGAATGTTCGAACGAGTAACACGAGCTATAGACTACTTAAGTGTTTTTACAGAAAGCGAGTGAATAGTAAGTGTATTCCCGAGAAGTTCGATAAGTCAAAGTTCACTCTAAAGTGATTGATTTCTTTCGTACTGAATTTCCCATTGCTTTCATACGCGAAAGAAAGAGTCGATTATCGATTTGCTAGGCCTAAGGGTGCTTCGAACAAAGGAAATCCGAAGAAGGTTTTCTTCAATCAATTATGAAGGAAAGTGAGTGATGGCATGAGACACCATGTTCAGAGCTTCTTCGTTTTTGAATTTGAGCATGCATTTCTTTCAGTCTGTATCAAATCAAATCAAATCAAATCAAAAGTAGTGCAGATTCACTTTGAGACGGAATAGTCTCGGTAAAGGAAAGAGGCTATTGCTGAGCATCTCTATATTGATCTTCGCTTTTACGGACAACCTTTCTTTCTGTAGGTTTAGCCACCGTGTATGGATCCCGGAACTTTGAAATGTAGCAGCGGTGTTATGATATAGATTGCCCATGCAGTTTCGTTTGAGCTGCCGCAAGCAAGTAATTTTGGACGATAGGTTAGGACTTCTCTTATCAAGTTGATTTTGAAGTTTGGACTTCTGTACGAGCTAAACCTGACTCGCTTTCAATCGTAATTTTTCTTATCAATAATCCAATTCAGAATTTCGTTTTCTATTCAATAATATCGATCGAACAATTTCGTAGTTAGGTGGCATTGGGAGCAGTAGATCATTTCTTTGTTGGGAGCCAAGTAGCTCATTTCTGTTGGGATCTGCCGTGATAGAAAATCAAATCCATTGTTCCTTTGACAACAGTGAGTTCCGGCATGATTGCTTACACAAGTGGTGGATTGGATGGCGGAAGAGAGAAGAGACCCGGTCCCGGTATGAAGCAAGCTAAGGTTCTCATCTCCCGAAAGAATAGAATGAATGGAACTGTCTCTTCTCTAGCAAGCATCGAAGAAAGTGTATTCATTCTCGGGTGTAGTGTAGATCGGGGAATAGCTCAGGCTCTGGTTTCAGGTCTTGCATGAGGGAAGGTGCCGGGATAAAGGTCGGTTGAAAAGCACGGCTATACTATACGAGTGATTTTTATCAAGCTAGTGTGTTGGCCGGTTCGCAAGGATTGAGTTGAGTGAACTGGCTTTCCTATCGAATAGAAGGAAGTGGTGCACGGCGCTTCGGAATGTGAAATAACGTATCAAATCTCCGGGGAAAAACAGTTGATGTGAATGAATGAATTGAAATATGCATGCTGCATGCCACCTCGGAGAGCAAGCCTGGTCTTGCAAATGAATTGAAATGAAGTAGTTGTTTATTTAAAAGCAAGGAAAGATAGCAGTTAAGGAATATCGGATCGGGTTGCTCGGGGAACAGGATCTTAATGATCAAAGAAGTGATTCAAAGAAAAGTGCCGGTAATGTAATGGTACTCCGCGCCATGGCTCTGGTACTTAGGAATGATTGGGTTGTCCCTTCACTCAGAAGATAGGGTTGTTTCTTGCTTTGGTTGAATCAACCCTTCACTCGGGGGAGCACCTTCCCTTTGCCTTATGGGACCCTCGGTCATACTCTTTTCTGATAGCCGGAAAGGAATGACCTAACTTACCACTGAGTAGGCGCCCTTTTTCTTTTCCTTCTAAACTAGCTGCTCTCGCTCTACCAGTTCGTACTGAACTTTCACTTTAATTTATTTAATTTATAGGCGATTTGCATTATCCGTTGGATAAAAATAAATATCATAATCAAGTAGATAATGCGATGACTGCCTATCTCTTTCGAGAAGGAGTCCTTTTTCCGATACTTACTATTGGGGTAGGCTAAGGTTACATAGATTGTCTCCTATCTCTCCCCTGTCCTCTCGAGCTAATGACTAAACCGACCCACGACGAGAGGATCAACCACTGCCATAGAAAGAGCAGCGACTAACTAAAACCAAGGAATCCATCATCTGGCATATTGGCAATGGGCGAACTGTCCGAGTGTGGCGTGATCCGTGGATTCCCAGAGCCAGCACTCTAACCAACTGAGCTATTTCCCCAACTTTCAATTGCTAAAAACAGCAGTTCTTTCATTTCGGTATATTTATATATAGCTTTCGCCCTTTAGTTCAAACAAACTTCATCTCCTGCGTCGGCTGTTTCACCTCAAAATGGCCTAAAGTACCTCGCCGAGCACATAAGCGAGTTCAACCACATCGTGAACCAATTGAAGTCGGTCGAGTACCCATTGGGCGATGAGTAGAAGGCACACTGCTTTTTTTTCCCTCTATGCCGGATAGTTGGTCCACAACCTTACTTATATGTTTATGTGGCAACGCCAAATTCTCTACTATACTATACTATACTATACTATACTATACTATACTATACTATACTATACTATACTATACTATACTATACTATACTATACTATACTATACTATACTATACTATACTATGTCCGTGACCGCATCGTAAACGAAGAGATTCGTAGGAAGGAGCGAGGCAAGACCAAAAGCAAGGAAAGTAGGAGTTACTTGAGGCATAAAAGCAAGAATGCCAGGATTTCCCATGAATTGCAGAGAAGTGGACTGGGTCTGATCGTATGAAAGAAATTCCTCCTCGATCGGGACATCGTTGGTTTGGTTAAGTGGCGGGGGGAAAAGCTAGTTATTTCTAAAAGCAAAGGATCCATAAAATGAACCAATCGAGCAACTACGGCAATGCTCGATGCTATTTCGGGGCCTATGAGTAAGCGAAATGAAAGGACAGGTCAAGTACAGGAGGTTTTCTGTCGCATTTCTTTCTATAGCATTGCTATATTGCTTTATGCACTTGTCGGCCTACTCAGCGAATGTATGGATTCGGCCGGGAATAAGTACCTATCCCTTACGGGAATCGAACCCGTGTCTTCGACATGAAAAGACGATGTCCTAACCACTGGACGAAAGGGACCAAAAAGCAATTCTTCATATACCTAAGAAAAGAGAATAGAAGTGGTTCCTTTTCTTTCTATACGAAATTCGACGATTTCGTTTGTGTTCATGTTGGCGATTTCAGATGTGAATGAGGCCGGTCGTCTCCCCTTCCTACGGGTTCCCAGTGACACATCAACCACGCCCCTTCCTTTTCTCCGATCATAAATAACCTGATCTCTTTCTTTGTCTTTCATCCCCTTCTTTCTAATTAAAAAAAGAAAGGGGGGGCGGTAAGGCGCCTATGGTTTGACAGGCAGGCTCGCAACTTACAAAGGGCACTCGCTGCTCGCAGGCCTGCTCTTTCTATTATGATTTCTATGTCTATGAAAGCTCCTTTGACTCCAGCCCCATAAGCTATTCTTTCACCAGCACCTACGAGACGACTATTGCTATTATTTTTCATTGCCATTCTTCTGGATACTTCGAGGGGATCTGTAAAGAGAAGAAATGGACAAAAAAATGAGCTAAAGCCAAGCGAACAACTCGAGTGAAAAAGCCAGGAAAGAAAAGCTCTAACTTGAGTAAAAAAGCCAATAACCAAGATAAAAAAAGCTCGGCGAGCGAGTAGGTTAGGTAAAAGACACTAAGCTAAGATTAAAGGTAAGTAACTAGTATCGATCCACGGGAGCAAGGAACAAGAAAGGTCTTGAGCTGCCAAGAAGAATGTACCTGGGTCGGGAGCAGGGGTTGGTGGAACAACTGGACAAGCCTAAGTATCTAGCTTTGCTCACCTTGTTGAAACTAGCCCCGTTGCAATAGAGAAATCCTTTCCCGTTGAGAATGAACAGCTTTACCATTCCACTGTCTTTGCTGGAACTGCTGTCCTCACTGAACTAACTGCCCGTTTCACTTGTCCCGTAGCTGGCTTGGAATAAGAAAAGTCTTTTCTTCCTTCCCCGTGAGCTAGAAGGAAGAGAGAAGCTGTGGCTGGCTTTGTTCACTCGGCTGGCTGGTCTATTTATTGCTATTTTGTCTTAATAGAGAAGAAGCTTTTTCCTGCGAAGATCAAGTTGAACGGTGAGTTCTAAAGGTTTTCCTGATGTACCAGTGTCTGTGTCGCTTTCCAAGTAGTCCTTTCTTATTTAATCAAAGAAAGGGCTTCAAAATCCAGAACTGCTAACAAACCAAGGATATCAGAATATTCATTAGGTTAATCACTTTTCTGTGTTCATTAGTGAACTTCCCCAGATAACAAATGTCTAGAATCTCCAGATAAGGAAGTACTCTTCTCAAAACACAACTGCTAACTACAGATAATTCTTCATTTGCTCCTTGGTTTAGACTTTAGAACAGCACTAGATCTTAAGTATAAGTAATTGTGGGAGCAGACCTCCTAAAGCACCAGACCATTTTATGAACCAATTGCAAGTAAAAGTAGTCTTTGCAGCAAGTTAAACAATAGTATCACAAGTTCACAACTATGAATGCTCACACTCAGGATAGACGCCCAGCTTTATTAAGAAAGCCAAAGTTCATACAATACAATAAAAATGGAAATAAGGAAAGCAGGGGACACCTGCGTTACAATGAGGTAATCTGACTTATAACGACTCCTGAACAACTCAAACACTAGAAAGCACTAGTATCACCAAACCAACAACTGAGCTTTCGACAGACGGACTTAGTCTTTCTTCAGGTCCCGCTAACCTAGTGATGTAGAAGATTAGCGCCGGATGGCACAAGGCGCTTTGCTGTAAAACGCAGCCTCTCCACAGAATTTTGCTGCATGCTGGGCCCTGATGGTGGAACTGTTTGGGGAAGAAGAAAGCCGCCCCCTTTTGCGGCAGAGTGGGCAGCATCGCTTTCCCTCGCGTAGCTTCGATGCCATGAAAAAGCAGAAAAAAGACAAGAAAAAGAAAAAACAGTATCTTTTGGATTCCTGCCATTAATTACAGGAAAACGAATTGTGGAGCTGTAGGCTTCAAAGTAAGGGGAGGACCGAGATTATATACCCAGCAGCAGCGCGGGATCGAAGGGCTTGGTTGGAAGGTAAGTTGGTGGTAGGTTAGGGGTCTTTCCCGCGTGATAGGCTTGGCGCTTCCCGCCTGATAGATAACCACCACCACCTTTTACATGCAAGACTGCCATGCGGCACGAATTTAACGGTAGGTACAATCCTGATAAGTTTGCAGCAGTTGAGTCATGCCTTTGTAAACAAACCTTTCCCACCTTTAACAAACCGATCCAAAACCAAGAAAGAAAGAAAAGAAGGAATTTTAGCACAAGGTTCGCCAGACTTGCTTCTCGCTGCGCTCGATCAAAGAAAGAGAAATCGAACAAGAGCTGCGCTCGACCAAGAAGTCATGGGGCTAGCTCGAACGATATAAAGATGGAATCAGCAGTGTCAGAAGGTACTTCAACCAAAACAGAGTAGCATGGCCGGGCAGTAAGCTTTCGAAGCCTGTGTTCTCCCGAATAGCAATAGAATATTTTCTGACGGTATTTTCATTTTTTCAAGTGCTATTGCCTTCTCGGTATCGTTTTCTTCAAGAAGGGAAGGAATCGGGGGGATAGAGTTCCGGGCAAGACTGTTTGGCTCTATGTTCAGGAATGCCCTCAGGGAAGAAAGAGGAAAGTAGCATAGCAGAGAAAAGAATCTCTGTTCTCAGTCTAAGTAAGCCCGTCCTAGCAATAGTGGCTGAAGCTGGTCTCGATCTCGAACTCAAACTGATGCCTAGCTGCCTCCATCTCCGCTTCCTTCTACTACCAGCCTCATCCCTTGCTTGTTCTTTCAGGACTGAGTATGATGAAATATTTTGAGATCTGACTTACTTTAGTCCGTATCGTCGGTCTACTTCTGACAAGCAAAAGGCATAATATCCCCAATGAGTCAGGAATAGAAGATGCCAACGTGTTGAGACCGACCTAAAGATCTTGTCAAACAATACAGGCTTTCTTCCAAAGAATATCCCACTTTGTTGGCTGGCCTGGAAAATCTTCCTAGCCTTGACTGTCGTTGCGTTTAACGAGCTTGACAAAACTACCTCCCCGCTTCTCAAAACAAGGCAGATTAAGGGAGAATGCCATCTTTTTCGTAGATAGTCTGAGTTCGAGCTACTGGACTGGCTTCGGCTTCTTCCTTCGAGTTAGAGTGCCCAATGCTAATATTCTCAAATGCCTTAACCGTAATTTTCGTTGATTCGTTTAGACTTCATCCTATATACGCTTATGGACAGGCAGAAATGAACGGATACCATTCTCCAGAGATAGTAGCTTAATTAGCTTAGGTTTCAATCCTAACGCACGAGAAGAAAAACGAAAAGCATGGGACTTCCAGTACGATAGGGCCGGACCTCAATGGTCCTTTATGTCTGAAGCGGATGTGAGCGTGGTCAACCGAATCTGAGCCGTGTGCACTGCCAGGCGTCGGAACGCTAATCGGAGCACATAGAGTGGGCGGTGGCAAAGCAGTCATCGCGCGTGTGTGTATCTCTCCCCGAGAAGAGGCGCATGGGGTAGCGAGGCAAATCGTGTTTCATCAAATGTGACATGTCTTGAGACGTGCGGGGATCATAACAGCAGTACCCCTTGTGCTGATCACTATAGCCAACGAAAATAAATGACTTTTTTCTCAAAGGATTGACTTTGGCCACACCGTCTTGATCAAAGAGCTCGGGTTACACAAATCTCCCTTCTTTGTGTACTGGAACAGCTACCACTTCCTTTTCCTTATCCTTATCCTTAGATTAGAACAGCACTAACTTACCGCTCTCTATACTATATAAAAATAAAAGAAAGAGAATAGCTCCATAACAAAAAAAATAGTGAACTGCCATGAATTACACACACGCTAGTAGTGGCTCGGCTAGAGGACTACAGCAGCCGAAGCCGTGATTTGTATGGTATGTCTTGCCCTCAATGTCTGGTTGGTTGGTAAGTCACTAAATCCCTATCTCCCGGTGGTCGAGTACCCCCGACGCGTCGAATGGGTTGTTTAGTCTGACTTCTTGTGCTGGCCCGACATCATTCTGTCTCCCGCATTCTCTCCTTTCATCGGTTTGTTTTTTTTACTTCGCTTCGCGATTAGAGTTGTACGCATCATGCATGGGAATCCTTCCGTCCTTGATGTTAACGCTCTCGTGCGTAGGTCCCGGGTCAAAGGCATCTCGAAGGAAGCTGCTCCGCATATGCGATCACCTCCATGTACCTACAGATGAGGGCTCCAACGCCTACTGTACAATCATGTGGGAAGTGCATCCTGCACACCAGAAAGTCAGTGGCGTACGCCACACCCCCTCCCCCTGTACCTACACCCATTGAAACGTTTATTGTCTGACAATCTCCGACGCGACGCGCAACGCCCCATGCAAATCCCTACGTCGGTCGATCGATGCGCACAGAAGGAGAGCTTGTCCATAACGAAAACGCGTATGTTAAGTTAAGTAAAGTAAAGTAAAGTAAAGTAAAGTAAAGTAAAGTAAAGTAAAGTAAAGTAAAGTAAAGTAAAGTAAAGTAAAGTAAAGTAAAGTAAAGTAAAGTAAAGTAAAGTAAAGTAAAGTAAAGTAAAGTAAAGTAAAGTAAAGTAAAGTAAAGTAAAGTAAAGTAAAGTAAAGTTAAGTTAAGTCGGTCAATCGATTAAACTATTTCTGTATAGGGGCAGCCGGGCCGTATTAGCAAGCGTGACGTGCCGGACTGACCCAGCACGTCTTTCTTTCCTGGCAACAGAAGATGCACAAAGTGGTTTCAGTAGCACTACCGAGTTCGCATCAGCGATTTTCTCACCAAACAAGCAACGGATTGAGCAACTAGCGCTAGTTGCGGCGCATCCTCTTGCTTGGAATCAATGGGTTTTGTCAATGAATTAATCTAATCTACCGGCATCGGAGGGAGAAGCGGAGTCGGGAGCTGGAGGAAATAACACTTTTTGATGGACGGGAGCGGGAGGGAGTCAATTACAGAAAGAGTAGAGACGGATATGGGGACTGTAGCTCCGACCATGTCAACTATGATGCTCTCGCTGCTGCCAGTCCTTTCACCAGTGAATGCTGTCATGCGCTACTTCCCGAACCTCCGTGTCTAGGTCCTGCCGAAAAAGACTGCAAATGATTTACCATCCATCCCACTCATATAGGTACGTTATCGGATTTTGCGGATCGGGAAATGGATCGAACCGCGCGAAATGGTCGCCTCGGAATACAGGGCGCAACGGAACCAAGGTTCTTTGTTGGCGTGTTGCGTAACAAGGGCAAGAGGGGGTGGAAGCGTTCGCCGACTTTGATAGGCAACGCATTGCAAGCAAATAGAGCAGAGAGCTGACCCTTAGTTTCTATTAGAGTCGCGAGCTTGTTGTAGTCGGTCCTAAAGGGAAAACCTTGCAGCTTACTTGCTATATCCCCGCGTCCTTGCACGGCTCGTTTTCTTCGAGCCCTGCTTCTCCCTTCCCCCTCTCCCCAGGAACCGACCGTTTGGAGTATAGCCAAGTGGTAAGGCATCGGTTTTTGGTACCGGCATGCAAAGGTTCGAATCCTTTTACTCCAGAGCATACTTACTTATTCTAGTTCTAGAAAAAAAAAGAAAGTCTCATCCCTAAATGAAAGTAGATTTACATTCTTATTCTATTTCTAGGGGGAATGTTGAGGCAAACTTACGATGCTGACAAGCTGGTTAGGTGCCGAGTTGGATTAGACATCGCAGGTTTCAGTTTAAGAATTGGGAAGAGGTTAAGAACCTAGTGGAATCCACTGCGAGGGGAAGATTAGGGTAGATGAGTACCGAGCGGAAGAAGAAACCTATCACGGCGAATTCCGTGGTTCAAGATGTGGTTTCCTGTGCGTACCTTGAGCTGCTGGAGGAAGAGGACGGGTGGGATGCCTGTAGAGAAGTGCGGTCAGAAACCAAACCCATTGACTTCTTATTGTTCTTTCGGGTGAAGTCAGATTCGTAAAACAAGGCAGCAGATAAGCTATGGCGATACATAACTCTCCTCAGTTTAGAAGACGGTATCTTTGTCCCCTTAAACTTAAAGGAAGAGAAGGGCGAAGCATATACCAGTGTTTTGCCAACGGCACGAAGCGAATCTTGCAAGCCAGCCTAGCCCTACGCCTAGATTGATATTCACAAGAACTACTACGTACGGTATTCACAAGAACAATAAGTTGAGAGGAGGAGCAATAAAACTGGACGAAAGCAGTGGGAAGAAAGCGATGCCCGGGCGATGGTAGTACGAAAAGCTCGACTCCTTTGGATTCCGGATTAGAAGTAGCTCCGGCTGCGGCTAGAAGGCAGTTATCATAATTTGAGGATGATGGATCAAGCTAGATCGTATTATAAAGGAACGAGGCCCATCTATATCTATAGTAGGTGGGTCCCAGCTCTTTTTTTCACGAGGGTCAGTGCGGCTTTAAAGCTCCTAAGTAGTCCACTATACAATAAAAGAATCGAAGCCAGAGGAAACAAGTGAAGGTGGATCAGCGATTCCTGCTCAGGTGGTTCCAAAACTATAAACTATTCCTCTACTCGCTATGCGAAAAAAACCTGATAAAATAAGTATAGTCTAGATCGTACTCATGAAACTCATATAAGAACAAGGTATTGAAATTCATCTTTACAGATCGGAGGAAGAGTAGGTTATTCAGCCCGAGACTCGAGATGATCGATCTTGAAATGAGAAGAGAAGGACCCACCCAATAAATAAACTATTCCAATGACTTTGTTCGCTTCCCCTGAGGCAACGGCTGTACTCGGCACACAGACCTGGCTTATGAGCAGGATTTATCAGCCAAGTGCGTATGGTTGCTACCTGTATTCTGATAGGCCACTTAATGACACTGGCTCCCAGTTATTGACTTATGAAGAATGGCTTCTCGATGGACAATAATAGGAAAATAGGAAGCTGCAATCAGAACCGGCTAACTAGACAAAAGGAGAGAGATTGGCTCAGTTCAGTAGGAGGAATTTCTACCGATTATTGAGTGGTTTGTTTCCTTTCCCCTGAAAGGTAAAATGGTTTATTTGCACCTGTAGTGGGACACCTCTCCCAGCTCCCAGCCAGGGTTCAAGCAGGAAACTATGTTAAGGAGCTGATCCGAATACAGATACAAGGCCCCCACTCATCACAACGAACGGTGAGCTTTCCCACTAGCCTTCACAGGAGCAGCACAATCATGGCCAAAAACAAAAAAAAAGATATCGTAGTACGAGAAAACCAATGGCATTTATCTATTCTAAGTCTAAGTCTAAGTCTAAGTCTAAGTATAAGTATAAGTATAAGTATAAGTATAAGTATAAGTATAAGTATAAGTATAAGTATAAGTATAAGTATAAGTATAAGTATAAGTATAAGTATAAGTATAAGTATAAGTATAAGTAGTTTCTTCTTTTCTTTTTAGAGGACCTGGCCAACTCTAATTCCAATGCTGCAATCCTATTGGTTTACTTAATGAGGGTGGGTAGACCGAAACGCTGAAGTGTTGTTATTTACTTCCTTCGATAACATAGATTGTCCACTCTTATGCCCCATGCATAAAAATGGCTTGTGCTTTAGAATAAAAGAATAGAAAAAAAGTAGGTGGATCGGGATCGCTATTACGAGTATTCGAGTTCTTGTTTTCCTTTCCTTGGAAAGGGAATTATTTCATGAGAAGTGCACCGGTAGAAATTGGACTAAATATGATCTTGATCCATAGCTCGTCCACTTTCTTGATAAACGACTCGATGCATTTTCTCTTCCTTGCCGCTGAGACATATCAAAAAGATCTATTACTAAAAGGAGATTGGGATCATCCTGTGGTTACCGGATGATGGGAATAACTAAGCAGAAATTAGGAAATGAGCACGAAATGTCTATAAATGAATTTTCTCATTATTTGTTATTTCCGGGTCTTTTCGTTGCATTCACTTACAACAAGAAACAACCACCAGCGTTTGGTGCAGCACCTGCATTTTGGTGCATTCTTCTTTCTTTCCTTGGTCTTTCGTTCCGTCATATTCCAAATAACTTATCTAATTACAACGTATTAACCGCTAATGCACCTTTTTTTTATCAAATCTCAGGGACATGGTCTAATCATGAGGGTAGTATTTTATCATGGTGTTGGATCCCAAGTTTTTATGGATTCCTTTTTTGTTACCGGGGTCGACCCCAAAGCCATAATGTCTCAAAACGCAGAGGCTATAGAGAAACTTTTATTTTTTCCTTTGTCTCGAACTTCGTGAAGAACTCCATTCTATCTCTCCAACAAAAAAGTGGAGCTGCGCCCCAGTTGTACACTCCCTTCGTTCGGAGAACCCTTGTTGATTCTGAACTTCGTTCGCAAAGTAAGCGTCCTTTTAACGGGCCAGCCCTTTTTAATGCGCCGCTTGACCCAGTTTTGAAAATGAGCTTTGCTCTTCTGGGCGCTGGGCGCTCCCGTGGTTCGCGAGAAGGAAAAAGGACTAATCTTTTGTTACATCTGGCACGAGATGAAAAAGAGAGAGCTTCGTCTATCGATGAACAGCAGATTGACGGAGCTCTTGGCATTGCTTTGTTTTTCTCTCCTTTCCTATCAGCGAGTTCCGATCCTTTTGTTCGAAATTTCTTCGTTCGTACCGAACCGCTTGCAGAATCAAATCCTGTTCCACAAGATCCTATATCAGCTATACATCCTCCTTGCATTTATGCCGGAGACGTCGCCAGTGCTATGGGCTTTGGGTTATGTAGATCAAAAATGATGAATGGGATTGTGGCACTCCACTCGCCGCCAATGCGGAAGGATGCCGCCGAAAAGAATGGAACGCTGCTTCGCTCTGCTGGATGCGTCGGATCCCATATAAGAAGCTCGCTCTTTACCCGATCATTCAAACATTTTGTGGGCGGCGCGCCTGCTCTATTGTTGCGTAGCAATAGAAGCCTGCTTCGGCGGCGCTTTTTCGCCTTCTCTTCGCTCTGGACAGGAGCGCTAATGGACACGGGGAGGGAGCAGGCGAAGCGTGTTGTCGTTCGTAATGGAAAGAAAGACACCACTACTTCGCCTCTTTGTTGGACCGCCGGCGCGAACACAGTGGTCTCTGACCAGGACCAGGAACCAATTCGAATTTGGATCTTGACATGTTGGTTGTTTTTAACCGTAGGCATCTCGCCAGGAAGTTGGTGGGCTCATCATGAATTAGGTCGGGGTGGCTGGTGGTTTCGGGATCCCGTAGAAAATGCGTCTTTTATGCCTCGGGTATTAGCCACAGCTCTTATTCATTCAGTAATTCTACCCCTTCTTCATTATTGGACCTCGCTTCTGAATATTTTGACTCTTCCATGCTGTGTCTCAGGAACCTTTTCAATACGGTCCGGATTGCTAGCTCCCGTTCATAGTTCTGCTACAGACGATACACGAGGAAGATTTTTATGGCGGTTCTTCCTTCTAATTACAGGCATATCTATGACTCTTTTTTACCAGATGAAGCAGGAGGCATCGGTCCGTAGAACCTATAAAAAAGAGATGGTTGTGGCGCGAAGTACTCTTGTGCACCTACGTCACCCGGCTCGCGCGCAACCCCGCCCCGTTATGTTATGGAAGAATTTAGCTTCTTGCTGGGCTGGTTATTCCGAGCCAGCAACTGGCTGCCGGATTTCGTCCCGTCCGTAGCGCTTCGGAAGTCACTCTGGCGTGGCGCTGCTGGATACTTCTGATCAATAGGAATAGGAGGAAAAAAAAGCTTATGATGAGCATCTATTGGAGTCGATCATTTCCAAGATCTAATTCGAGTTTCTTATTATGTAGTGGAAACGCCTTACAATCTTCAGTTTTACGCTTACGCTTAAGGGAAGAAATGTTCTTGGTGGATGCAGGCCTTGGTACCCCAAAAATTTGTATGCAAGATGAGCTTACAGGACTGCCAATCAAGCGAGCCACCAGGTTTGAGAATAAGGTGGGATCCAAGAATGTAGTGGCTGGTGAATCACTGATCAAAAAGCGGATTTTTGAGAGATTCTTCATCGATCTAGTGGCCGGTGAATCACTGATCAAAGAGCGAGCAGCCGCCGGGTTTAATGATTTTGTGGGATCCCTGGATGTAGCGGCTGGCGAACCGCTTCTTCTTCCACAAAGATTCAGACAAAACCGAGCTTGGATAGAACTGAAGAAGATTTGGCGAACGAAGAAAAAGGTAAAAGGGTTTCAAATTAATAAAATAGAAGGAGGTTATTCAGTAGCCATCGCAGGTTTCATTACTTTTCTTCCATTCAAAGCTAAAAAAAAAAAAAGGATAGCGAATGCTCGATTCGCCATTGATAGCTTTATCCCTAAAAGGAGGGATATTGTGATAATAGCGGCAGATTCAAACAAGAACTTAATGACAAGATAGAAAAAATTATTAATAATCCGAAGCCCACCTTAATCCATTTTGTTGAGGATCTTGCACTTATTCCGGCCCTATATTTACATAGCCAAGAAAGGCTCTGGTGATCATGCGTGACTGCGGAGCGCCTATCGCCCTGGCACGGCACTCTAAAATGCATGTTGGGTTGGGCCAGCAAGAAGACTTCGACTAGGGAGACGAAGAATGGAATTGAAGAAGGCAGCATAGTCTAAGATAACAGAATGGAACACCAACCAACGAGTAAGTGGTGGATTTGGATGGAGTCTCGCAGAAGAAGAGTACGCGCGCTAGCGCGCCCCAAGACGTCAGTCCTTTTTCTGCTTGCTGGCCAAGGTCAGTTTACTGAATCCCTTCCAAACACCAACCCAATCTCCATTCCTTGATGGGAAATGAGCAAGACCATATGTTTCTAAAAAATATAGCCCCTATATAAACCTAGCCCTTACTACCCGAACTTCTTACCTTCAAATAGGACTAACTGCCCGAACCCGCTTGCTTATCTTCTACGATCTAATTAAGTTAAGCAGTGGTTATTTTTTTTTTAAGTGACTAGAACTTCTATTAACTACTATTCTAGCACCCAGCTGTGCCATGTGTTTATTCTATTTTGCAGGTATTCCTTTGAATAACTCATCTTTTCAGGTAAGAAAATTTTAAGATCTTCTTAGTCAGCCTATCTGTATTCTTATCCTCTAGTGCGGATCCAATCAGATTTTATGAAGCCAAGGCCTGACATCCATTGTGGGGATCATCTTTTATCGGGAGACATGGCCTGGTGGTTTCTGATCGAGATTCCTAATCAATAGGGCGAAGAGCTCTTCGCATGATCTGGTCCTACCTTTTTTTTTCTACGCTATTTTTTTTCCCCTTCTCGGCTGCTGTCCTTACTCCGGATAAATTGGAACACATTGATTCCGTTCGTTCCTGCCCTTCGCTTCAGGCCATAGTGCTTCTGAATTATTTCTATACCCCTTTGATGATGCAGCCTCTGACTCTCGTGGGTAAACTCCTACTTGATTAGTCAGAACTTCTCTGTCTCAACTCGTGGACCTATCTATCTTCTTCTTTATAAGAGATAGGGGTTTGCTATTCTCACGGATTGCTCATATTTATTTACCCTACCCCATTTCAAAGTTTGTGCCTTGTTTCAGCCCTTCCTTCATCTGAACCTTCCAGTACTAATCTATCTTTATGGGGAAGACCCCTCATCTGACCTCCGAGCTACCCTGTCAATTGTAAAAAGTAGTTGAGTCGTGTCTCGCAGGAGCAAAAAGAGTGAAATGAGGACGTAAGCCCCCCAGGTCTTCCTCTTCCTTCTAAACTAATTGCTTTCGCTTGACTCTTCCAGTA